GTTTTTCGATGTTTTTTCACATAACATACATAGGGCGGTTGTTCCATTTTATTTGTTTTCTCAATTTATTCTTTTTTTCAATACTAATATTGACAACAGTGTATCAAATAAATATAATCCGATCGTGAATAAATGGATCCATTTACTTATGTTAATTATAGGCTCCATTTAATTTATCAAATGGTGGATTTTCTACGATACAAAAACAAGGAATCCCTTATTTGTTTGATTATGATTGAAAGGTAATTAATTGAATTTGAATTGAGAGGTAAATAAAAAACGAAATAATACATACATATATATTAATCAAAAAATTTAATATAGAATAATGTAGAATGGATAACATAGTAAATAGTGGATATCAAGGGGTGGTCTATCATTTTTTATTTTTTGAGAGAAAATTTTTGGTTTTATCTGTTCATTTTTATGTTGAGAATCTATTCGCCTTCGATATTTTGAGTTTTTTTCATTTTTGAATGTCTAATATTTTTTTAGACAATTCAATCTTTTATTTGTGTTGTTTTTATTGCGATTGGATATACACACCCATCCTATTTATAAATTTAATAAATAAATAGTATTTGGGGTTGCTAACTCAATGGTAGAGTACTCGGCTTTTAAGAGCGACTCCATTTTTTACACATTTCTATGAAGCAATTTGTTCGTCCATACCATCGGTAGAGTTTGTAAAACCACGACTGATCCAGAAGGGAATGAATGGAAAAAGTAGCATGTCGTATCAATCAATCACGAATTCGAAAAGTATTTCACTCTTATATGTATCCGGTCCAAATTTTTGTTTGAATTCTTGGCTCGGAACAAAAAAATTCAGTTGGGTTTAATTTATAAAGGGATAGAGCTTGGCGGCTCTAATTATAGGGAAACAAAAAGTAACGAGCTTTCATTTATTTTGTATTTGAATGATTACCCCATCTAATTATACGTTAAAAAGAGGTTAGTGCTTTATGTGGGAAAAGCTTTTCCTGTGAATGGATTATTTATTTTTATTATGAGTCCTAACTATAAAGCAATTTTCCATTAAATTTGGGGATAGCGAGAAATGTGTATGTGTAAAAGAAAGAGTATATTGATAAAGATATTTTTTTCCAAAATCAAAAGAGTGATTGGGTTGAAAAAAATAAAGGATTCCTAACTAGCTTGTTATCCTAGAACAAAAATTAGGTGGAAAAAGCGATTAGAGCGAGTCCGTTGATAGGTTTTGCTTGTTTTCTAGGTATCTATATACAATATATAGAATTCGTTTTTTATTTATATATTCAAATTTAGATATATATAGAATTCCCTGTTTTGACCATATCACACTATGTATCATTTGATAATCCAATGAATCTCTGATTCTTTATTTGACTAAATAGGATTTTTAAAAATGGAGGAATATCGCGTATTTTTAGAACTCCATAGATCTCGTCATCGGGACATCCTATACCCGCTTTTTTTTCGGGAGTATATTTATGGACTCGCTTATAGTCGTGGATCCATTTTTGTGGAAAATGTAGGTTATAATAATCAATTTAGTTTACTAATTGTAAAACGTTTAATTACTCGAATGTATCAACAGACTCATTTGATCATTATTGTTAATGATTCTAACAAAAATCCTTTTTGGGGTTATAACAATAATTATTATTCTCAAATAATATTCGAAGGTTTTGTTGTCGTTCTAGAGATTCTATTTTCTCTACAATTATATATATCTTCCTTAAAAGAGTTAGAAATCGTAAAATCTTATCCAAATTTGGGATCAATTCATTCCATTTTTCCTTTTTTCGAAGATAAATTTATATATTTCAATCATAAGTCAGATATAAGAATACCCTATCCTATCCATCTGGAAATCTTGGTTCAAATCTTTCGATATTGGATAAAAGATGTCTTTTTCTTTCACTTATTAAGGTTGTTTTTTTATTACTATTGTGACGAGTGTGACGAGAACAGTTTTTTTACTCCAAAAAAATCGATTTCTACTTTTTTTTTAAAAAGTAATCCAAGATTTTTCTTACTACTATATAATTTATATGTATGGGAATACGAATCTATCTTTCTTTTTCTACGTAATAAATCCTCTCAGTTACGATTGAAATATTTTCGCGTTTTTTTTGAGCGAATTTTTTTCTATGAAAAAATAGAACATCTTGCAGAAATATTTGTTAAGAATTTCTCATATACCTTATCATCCTGCAGGGATCCTTTCATCCATTATGTTAGATATCAAGGAAAATCAATTCTGGTTTCAAAGAATACGCCTCTTTTGATAAATAAATGGAAATACTATTTTATCTATTTATGGCAATGTCATTTTGATATTTGGTCTCAACCAAGAACGATCGATATAAACCAATTATCCCAGCATTCATTTCACTTTTTGGGTTATTTTTTAAGTATTAGGCTAAATCTTTCAGTGGTACGAAGTCAAATGTTACAAAATTCATCTCTAATCAAAATTGTTATGAAAAAGCTTGATACAATAGTTCCGATTATT